GGGATATGGGACAGCGTTAAAAGCATTTTCCTTAGGGAAATCTCTTTCTACCGGGAATTCAAAAAGTTTTTTTGTGCGAAAAAAAAATAAGTAATAAAACGTTGGAATAATCTGAATCGACTTGACTCAAAAAATTGACTCATTTCGAAAATCAAATTAATGAATTCCATTACCTATTGAGTTAATCAATATGAAATGGAATTCGCTCCGCTCTTAGAATATGTATAATAAGAATTCTTCTGTTTACCTTACTCAATTCAATTCAAAAAAATAAAAAATACTTTCTTTTTGTTGACAAAAAAAAGAATAAACAAAAGATACTCCATTTTTTTTTAGTATATTTTCTCATTTCCAAGGCGGGGAGTCTTATTTTCCCCATCGACCTATTTGTTACAATAATATGGTTACAATAATACAACTTTTTATTTTTTCTCTATATCCACTTTTTCTCTCTATCTATAGAAGAGCAAATAGAAAATCTTGAATCTTTAGTTACTAAAATCATTGAAACTAATTGATTCAAATTTTAAACCCTTTTGTGTAACTTTCTTATTTTTTGATTTTCTCTGAATTCCTATATACACCCCCATATATCTCTCGCGGTCAACTCAATCAAGAAAATCAAAAACACTTAGTGAAGAGAGTCTGGATAAATAATGTATCAATTTTGAGTGATCCAAAATAGGTTTTTTTTCTTTTGGATTCATTAAGAAAATGGATTTTTTTTCTTTTGGATTCATTAAGAAAATGGATTTTTTTGAGTTCTATCCTATTAATTGATAATAAAAAAAACTATCTAGTTTTAAAGAGTTCAAGTTGAGGAGAGTATAAAATACACGAAAATATTAATAAAACTAAGACCCTAAACTAAAATAATGAACCTTCAAATACCTATTTGAACTAATTTTTATTCATCCATTTGAATCTTTCCTAAAAAATATTGCAACCAATTGAATTCTTAAATCTAGACGATTGCTTATTCATAGGCTATTATGAGTTCAAGACAAGCCGCTATGGTGAAATTGGTAGACACGCTGCTCTTAGGAAGCAGTGCTAGAGCATCTCGGTTCGAGTCCGAGTGGCGGCATGCCATCTTCTAAAAAAACTAAATAGATCCTATAATGAATTCAATTCCTGATTTCTTGTAATTAAAGAACTCCTCTTTTTTAAGATTTTTATGATATTTTCAACCTTAGAGCATATATTAACTCATATTTCTTTTTCGATCGTTTCAATTGTAATTACAATTCATTTGATAACCTTTTTAGTCGATGAAATCATAAAACTCTACGATTCGTCAGAAAAGGGCATGATAATGACTTTTTTCTGTATAACAGGATTATTAGTTACTCGTTGGATTTATTCGGGACATTTTCCACTAAGTAATTTATATGAATCATTAATCTTCCTTTCATGGAGTTTCTCCCTTATTCATATAGTTCCGTATTTCAAAAAAAATCAAAATTTATTAAGCACAATAATCGGCCCAAGTGCTATTTTTACCCAAGGCTTTGCTACTTCAGGTCTTTTAACTGAAATACACGAATCTACAATATTAGTACCCGCTCTTCAATCCGAGTGGTTAATAATGCACGTAAGTATGATGATATTGGGCTATGCAGCCCTTTTATGTGGATCATTATTATCAGTAGCACTTCTAGTCATTGCAGTTAGAAAAAACAGAAAGTTTTTTTTTACAAGTAATCATTTATTAAATTTAAATGGGTCATTTTTCTTTGGTGAAATCGAATACATGAATGAAAGAAGCAATGTTTTACAAAATACTTCTTTTTTTTCTCCGAAGAATTATTACAGGTCGCAATTTATTCAAAAATTGGATTATTGGAGTTATCGGGTTATTAGTCTAGGATTTATCTTTTTAACCATAGGGATACTTTCTGGAGCAGTATGGGCTAACGAAGCATGGGGATCATATTGGAGTTGGGACCCAAAGGAAACTTGGGCATTTATTACTTGGATCGTATTCGCGATTTATTTACATATTCGAACCAATAGAAAATGGAAGGGTATAAATTCCGCAATTGTGGCGTCTATTGGCTTTCTTATAATTTGGATATGCTATTTTGGGGTCAATCTATTAGGAATAGGGCTACATAGTTATGGTTCATTTACATTAACATCTAATTGAATTCAAAAGGATTCAAAAAAGACTCTTACGAATACGAATAGAAAAGTGTACAGTGCATATCAGATAAAAAAAACTTTGTGTGAACTGATGAGAACCCTGTGAATCACTACAATATTTGATTCACAGGGTTCGCGCCGATTCAAATTCATTTTTTTACTTAACTTAAGAGAAGAAGAAAAAGCCTTCTTTTTTTCATTGTACAACGAACGATTAAAAAAAAATCATAGGATTTTTTCTTTTTTTTTTTATTCATCAAAACTATCTATAAAAAGAATTAGATAGAATATCTTCGACCTTGTCAACTGATAGTGAAAGAACAAAATCGGGGTACATACCAATACCTAGTATGGG